TGGGATTCCCAAAGTTATTAGTAGAAGGTAAACCACGAAGAATTGAAGAATTACAGATGAATGTACAAAAAGAATTAAATTATGTGAACCGAAAACTCAACATTGCTATTACAAGAATTACAAAACCTTACGGACACCCTAATATTCTTGCAGAATTTATAGCCGGACAATTAAGGAATAGAGTTTCATTTCGCAAAGCAATAAAAAAAGCTATTGAATTAACTGAACAGGCAGATACAAAAGGAATTCAAGTACAAATTGCAGGGCGTATCGACGGAAAAGAAATTGCACGTGTCGAATGGATTAGAGAAGGAAGGGTTCCCCTACAAACCATTCGAGCTAAAATTGATTATTGTTGCTATAGAGTTAGAACTATATATGGGGTATTAGGCATCAAAATTTGGATATTTGTAGACGAGGAATAAAATAATAAGCCCTTCCTTGTCTTTTCGTTCTATCCAGTAATGTAATGAAAGAAAAAATGACAAATTCTTTCATTCTTTTTCTCTTCAATCAAAACAAAAATAAACAATTAGAAATTAATTCTTTAATTCTATAAGGTTGAATAAAGATTCGATTGACCATTTGATATAATTGCTATGCTTAGTGTGTGACTCGTTGGTTTTTTGTAGGATTAGGGTTCAAAACAAAAAATGGACCGGCCCATACATAGTATGAACTCAAAATTACAGAATTAATAACCAACTCATCGCTTCACATTATCTAGATCTAAACAACCAGTCAAGATATGATATATTGGTCATATCATTGTAGCAACTGAAATCTTTTTTGCATAAACAACAAAAAAAAAAAACCAAACCTTATGAGGTTGGGAAGCGAAATCTAGAATGATGTGGATAAATGGAAGGGTGAGAGAAAGAGATAAGAAGAACACCAATGATATATGATTCCAATATAATATGTAAGGTCTATGAATCATTTCATAAAAGGCAGTGTAATAAAGCATCAAACTAATTCCTCCCAAATTAAATGAAATATGTTCATAGAAAAAAAAAATCAAGAGCCTAGAGCCAATAAAGACTGAGAAGATTGACTCAAGAACAGGAGCTCCATTGTAGAATTCAGACCTAACCATTAATCGAGAAGCGATGGGAACGACGGAAACCTGTGAATACAGAAGATTCTATTAAAAACGAATCTTAATGATTCATTGAGTGGGATGGCGGAACAAACCAGGTATCAATTCATTTGTTCTGAAAGATCATGGGCTAACCTTACAATTGAAATAGATATTGAAAGAGCAAATGTTCGCCCGCGAAAGCTTTATTTTACCGAATTGCTCTATTTTTTGAGCGATCTGATATGATAAAAGACAAAACAAAATAAAGATTCGTTATAGCCTTAATATATTATAAATTAATTATATATAAATTAATTATAAATAAAAAATTACATTATCTATAAATATATGTTTAGCTATATATCCAAAAGCTATATATAAACAAGATATAAAAATTTATAATAGAAATAGATTAGATGAAAATTAGATGAAATATCAAAGAATCCCACGATTCAGTGTATTATTCAAAAAATTGAATTTGATCTTAACTAAATTTTTTTGAATCATTTCATTCGCGAGGAGCTGGATGAGAAGAAACTCTCATGTCCGGTTCTGGAGTAGAGATGGAATTTGAAAAAGACCCATCCACTATAACCCCAAAAGAACCAGATTCCGTAAACAACATAGAGGAAGAATGAAGGGAATATCTTATAGAGGTAATCGTATTTGTTTCGGTAAATACGCTCTTCAAGCACTTGAACCTGCTTGGATCACATCTAGACAAATAGAAGCGGGGCGACGAGCAATGACACGAAACGTACGCCGTGGTGGAAAAATATGGGTACGTATATTTCCAGACAAACCAGTTACAGTAAGACCTACAGAAACACGTATGGGTTCGGGGAAAGGATCTCCCGAATATTGGGTAGCTGTCGTTAAACCAGGTAGAATACTTTATGAAATGGGCGGAGTAGCAGAAAATATAGCTAGAAAAGCTATTTCAATAGCGGCGTCCAAAATGCCTATACGAACTCAATTCATTATTTCGGTATAGGAATAAAAGAAAAAGAGGTCTTTGGGATGAAAAAAAAATTGCAGGTCTCTTTCTTTTTTGATTTTGGACAAACAATATTTCTTTTTTTTTCCTTCGTTCTTTGCATTGAAAAATCGAATAAAAAAATGATATGATTCAACCCCAGACCCATTTGAATGTAGCGGACAACAGCGGGGCCCGAGAATTGATGTGTATTCGAATCATAGGAACTAGTAATCGCCGATACGCTCATATTGGTGACGTTATTGTTGCTGTGATCAAAGAAGCAGTACCAAATATGCCTCTAGAAAGATCAGAAGTAATCAGAGCTGTAATTGTACGTACCTGTAAAGAACTCAAACGTGACAACGGTATGATAATACGATATGATGACAATGCTGCAGTTATTATTGATCAAGAAGGAAACCCAAAAGGAACTCGAATTTTTGGTGCGATCGTCCGGGAATTGAGACAGTTAAATTTTACTAAAATAGTTTCCTTAGCCCCTGAGGTATTATAAGACGAGACCATGATATAGTTATAGTAAATGAATGAAATAGATTAATTAGTAGATTGTGTTTCACGCATATACCTTTAATATTTAATAGAATTCATAAATAAAAAAAGAAAAAAGAGCATGTTGATTATATCAAAATTAGGAGGCACCAATAATTTTAGTTTATCATGGGCAGGGACACTATTGCTGACATAATAACCTCTATACGAAATGCCGACATGGATAGAAAAGTAACGGTTCGAATAGCATCTACTAATATCAACGAAAACATTGTTAAAATACTTTTACGGGAAGGTTTTATCGAAAACGTGAGGAAACACCAGGAAAGCAACAAATCTTTTTTGGTTTTAACCCTGCGACATAGAAGGAATAGGAAAGGAGCATATAGAACTATTTTAAATTTAAAACGGATCAGTCGACCTGGTCTACGAATCTATTCTAACTATCAACGAATTCCTAGAATTTTAGGTGGTATGGGGATTGTAATTCTTTCCACTTCTAGAGGTATAATGACAGACCGAGAGGCTCGTCTAGAAAGAATTGGTGGAGAAATTTTGTGTTATATATGGTAATCCTTCTGATATTCGAATTGGATCCGGAACTTCCTATTTGTGAAAAAAAAAAGAGAAAGGGCGGGTTGTCTAATATCACTACTCCTCCATTAATTAATACTTTAAGGGGGTTTTACCTGGAATGAAAGAACAAAAATGGATTCATGAAGGTTTAATTACTGAATCACTTCCCAACGGTATGTTCCGGGTGTGTTTAGATAATGAAAATATGATTCTAGGTTATGTTTCAGGAAGGATCCGACGTAGTTTTATACGGATACTACCAGGAGATAGAGTAAAAATTGAAGTAAGTCGTTATGATTCAACCAAAGGACGTATAATTTATAGAATCCGAAACAAGGATTCGAATAATTAGGGAGTTTTTTCAACTTCAACATTCCTTTTTTCATGGAGATACAATTCGAAGTTCAAAATTTCAAGAAACTTATTTTCTTCCAAGAAGTAGATTCTTAATTAAGTTAAGGTAAGGAATAACAAATATGAAAATAAGGGCTTCTGTTCGTAAAATTTGCGAAAAATGTCGACTGATCCGTAGGCGGGGACGAATTATAGTAATTTGTCCCAACCCGAGACATAAACAAAGACAAGGTTAATTTTTCTAAAAGAGATTCTCTAAAGAACCCGATGTACAAATAAAAAAAAAATCATGTTTTGACATGAAATGGATATATCCATATATCTCTTACTCATATTTATGAGATGATAAAATATGGCAAAACCTATACCAAGAATTGGTTCACGTAGGAATGGACGTATTGGTTCACGTAAGAGTGCGCGTAGAATACCAAAGGGAGTTATTCATGTTCAAGCAAGTTTTAACAATACCATTGTGACCGTTACAGATGTACGGGGTCGGGTGGTTTCTTGGTCCTCGGCCGGTACTTGTGGATTCAGGGGTACAAGAAGAGGGACGCCATTTGCTGCTCAAACCGCAGCAGGAAATGCTATTCGTACAGTAGTGGATCAAGGTATGCAACGAGCAGAAGTCATGATAAAGGGTCCTGGTCTAGGAAGAGATGCAGCATTACGAGCTATTCGTAGAAGTGGTATACTATTAAGTTTCGTACGGGATGTAACTCCTATGCCACATAACGGCTGTAGACCTCCTAAAAAAAGACGTGTATAGGAATAAACTGTGTAGAAATAAACATTGAAGAGATTTCAAGAGAAATAAATGATTCAATGATCTGATCAAGTAATATTACTATGGTTCGAGAGAAAGTAACAGTATCTACTCGGACACTGCAGTGGAAGTGTGTTGAATCAAGAGTAGACAATAAGCGTCTTTGTTATGGACGCTTTATTCTGTCTCCACTTATTAAAGGTCAAGCCGACACAATAGGCATTGCGATGCGACGAGCTTTGCTTGGAGAAATAGAAGGAACATGTATCACACGTGCAAAATCTGAGAAAATACCCCATGAATATTCTACCATAGTAGGTATTCAAGAATCAGTACATGAAATTTTAATGAATTTGAAAGAAATTGTATTGAGAAGTAATCTGTATGGAACTCGCGGCGCGTTTATTTGTGCCAGGGGTCCTGGATATGTAACTGCTCAAGACATCATTTCACCGCCTTCTGTGGAAATCGTTGATAATACACAACATATAGCTAGACTGACGGAACCGATTGATTTGTGTATTGGATTACAAATCGAGAGGAATCGCGGATATAGTATAAAAAGGCCAAATAACTTTCAAGACGGAAGTTATCCTATAGATGCTGTATTCATGCCTGTTCGAAATGCGAATCATAGTATTCATTCTTATGGGAATGGGAATGAAAGACAAGAGATACTTTTTCTCGAAATATGGACAAATGGGAGTTTAACTCCTAAAGAAGCACTTCATGAA